AATTGTATATTCAATGAGTCACTAATCGTAATTAGAATATATTATCTATATTCTAGAATAGAATTCTAATAGAATATTTAGAAAAAAGGAAATAAGCGGGTAGCGGGAATCGAACCCGCATCGTTAGCTTGGAAGGCTAGGGGTTATAGTCGACGTCAATTCAGTACTTTGAACGTCTCTAATTCAAAACCGAACATGAAACTTTGGTTGCATTCGGCTCCTTTATGGAAGATGAGTAAATTCCTAGATTTAAGATGTGAACAAAATGAACAAAATTATACCCATAACACCTATGTCAGCTTTTTTTGTTTGAATACAAACAAAATTAATCGCTTTCTAGACGATCCTTCTAGAAGAAGGTGATTCTAACAATCTTTCTAGTTACTTCGTTCTCTATTTCTATTTGATAGGATCCTAAGGAAAATGATTTCCACCGAGCTAAAACAATATGCCAATGTCTCTAGTAAACCAAAGTCATCGTTGAATAGCTATTTTGCTCCAATTTCTTTCTAAAGAAAGAAAAAATGGAAGATTTAGTTACGATTAGAAATTGACTTTCTATCTTCGGCCATGGATCCTTTACTCATAGAAATAGAGAACGAAGTCTTGGTCCAATTCCAATTATCTGTTTCGCAATTTCATAATCCAACTTTTTAATTTATAAGTGACTCGTGGATACAAATCACGAGAATTCGTATTTTTTTCTCGAATTTCTCATTGAGAGGTAAAGGATTAAATCTTTTTAAGAAATAAAGTTTTTGGTCGGAATATAAATAAAACCGAAAGACCCTTTAACTATTAAGGGTTAATAGAACGAATCACACTTTTACCACTAAACTATACCCGCTACAATATGATTATTGTATACAAATGGACCTTTTGTCGAACAAGATAATTGAGCATGATCAAGATAGGATCATCAAAGAATCATCAAAATGAGAGCGTTGAACTTTTTCGCGAGGAGATCAAAATTGAATGAGATTCGGAAAAGAGGCTTCATTTAATTTAAATGAAATAATTAAATAACTAAAGTTTTCTCTTTTGCTGAAGAAGATAGATACGGATCAAAAAAAAACACTAAAATCATAACATAAAAATGCATTGTGGAAGAATCAATAGTTTATTTTTTACTTTGGTAAAATTAAAATATAATAAAAAAAGTATTTTTGTTTTCAAATCAGATAAATCATTATTGATCTATAATTCGTTGGAACAACAACAAAAAAAAAGAGCCCGGCTAGGTATAGGTACTGACCAGGCCGGGCCGTGAGAATAAGAAGGGCCTTTCGAACAAAATCAACACAAAGAAGTCTTGCTTATTTTTTTTAGTTCGATTGTTCGCGCGGTCGAGCCCATTTTTTAGATAAAATAAATTCCCGATTTGTGGATCTATATATAATATAATCGATAAAGAAGAAAGAGAAAGAAAGATTCCTTACGTTATGTGTAATGTAGTAATTCTCTTTTTCAATTGGGAGAGATGGCTGAGTGGACTAAAGCGTCGGATTGCTAATCCGTTGTACGAGTTATTCGTACCGAGGGTTCGAATCCCTCTCTTTCCGTTTCCGTTGATGAATTGATTTTTTTTTCAAATTTTTCAAATCTTAGTGAAACATGTAGAATAGATAAAATCCTAAGAAAATTTGAAAATTAACCAAGGAAAACCCTTTGTATTTTATTCTGAAACAGTGTAGAATAGATAAAATCCTAAGAAAATTTGAAAATTAACCAAGGAAAACCCTTTGTATTTTATTCTTCACGTCTAGGATTACGCCCCGGATCATTAGATAAGAATCCAAAGATAAAGAGAGACACAAAAAATATCACTACGGTATAAACGAAGAGTTTCAGAGTAAGCATTACACAATCTCCAAGATGATTTTTTGGAAAAAAAGAGAATAGATCTTCCAGTTTTTTACCACATATCCTATTTTGACACCAAGAAATGAGGTTTTTCTATAAATGCATTGTCACAAATTCATTTGTTTTTGATTAACAAAAATTTTCGTTTATATCCATTAGATATTGTGGGGGACCCTACATAGGGTTAGGGTCTTTCACCGGAAAAGGGTCAAAAATGAGGAAACGGACGTAAGCCCTATAATTTAACTATTTATTTACGAACTATTCAGTGTGCGAATCGAGGGTTCATACTCTAAAACTTATCTGATTTTTTCAATTGTTCGAATTTTTGTATCGAGGAAATTGTGCATTTTCTAGGATATTATTATTCAGGAGCTCATCGAAAACTTACAGCAGCTTGCCAAACAAAAGCTAAGAGAAAAAAAAGAACAGGTATGACTGGCATAACATCTACGATTGGATTCAAAAAAGCATAGGCTTCGGGCAATTTGCCGAAGAAAAAACTACTCGAATAAAGGGGAGAATTAATACAAATACAGATCAAACTAACGATATTAAGCATAACAGACATTTTGTTCTTGGAGATAATTGCATTTTGATTGCGTTTTTGATATAAGGAAAAAGAAAGTAAGTAAGGTAGACACCCTTCTTCTTTGAATCCACCCAATCAAAAATCCTCCAATTCTCAAAGGAGAATAGAAGAAATCATACTTTCTTTGAATCCACCCAATCAAAAATCCTCCAATTCTCAAAGGAGAATAGAAGAAATCATACTTTCATACAATATCTTAATTGAATTCTATGTAATGATCAATAAATTACGTTGAATTCTATATCTATATAGATCAAAATCCTAGTACCAATCTATTCTATAGATATTTTGACTGGAGTTGACAAACAAGCAATACCAATATTATTGTTTCTTGGTGTCGATTCGAAATTGAAATGGGGCGTGGCCAAGTGGTAAGGCAACGGGTTTTGGTCCCGCTATTCGGAGGTTCGAATCCTTCCGTCCCAGCGTAGATCCATTTTTTATGCTCCATTATTCCCCTAGAAAGAAATGGGGGGGCGGATAGGAGTTAATCCCTATTAATTTAATTATCTGTGTCTCTTCTAATTTCATTAACAAACGATCAAGTTCCATATTATATAGAAATGTGTTATGGAGCCAATGTTTTTTCTTTGAATCTCATTTGATTTTGGATTGATTTTTGAATTATAGGTATTTCGTATATTATAGAATATCTATAATAGTCACAATTGTTCAGTCTATCTGATAGATACCAAAACCCCTCCCTATTTTTTTCGATTTTGATTTTCGTAATCAGAAAGATTCAAATCTTATCTTAACTTACATCATTTTTTTATACATCTCATCTTTATACATCTCATGAAAAAAAATAGATTTCTTTATTCGTTTCTTTGATCTATTTCAAATAGAAATTGGAAATTAAATCAGTGATGAGTCAATTCAAAAAGAAAGACTGATCCTCATAGGAAAGGGTGATGCTTATTGTTCCATTTTCTCTTCAAATTAAATCAAATTTAATAATGATGTCTAAATAGGAAATTGAAAAAATAGGATATCCTATTCAGTCAATACATACATAAATTATAGATAGATAAAAGAAAGACTGATCCTCATAGGAAAGGGTGATGCTTATTGTTCCATTTTCTCTTCAAATTAAATCAAATTTAATAATGATGTCTAAATAGGAAATTGAAAAAATAGGATATCCTATTCAGTCACTTGAAGATGGAGATTCAAAAAGCTATTCGTTTCTCTATTTCTATTTCTTTCTCGTATCTATATATTATTTATGTATGTTAAAAGTATGTTAAAAATGCTGTCTTCCTAAGACTTTTTCAGAAAAATCGTTTCATATATTCATATATAGAAGAAAAGTATAGATTACGATATCTATGGACAGCTGAAACAATGACTATTCATGATTCCATAATTGAATCAATCCATACCGGTTCCAAATTAGAGGAATGTTATGGTAAAACTTCGTTTGAAACGATGTGGTAGAAAGCAACGTGCGACTTGAAGGACACGATCCCTTGTGGATTTTTACATCCACCATTTTCGATTTGTCTAGGAATGAGGGTGCTCCTGGCTCGACATTGTTTGTTCTGTTACACTTGAACCCTTCGTTTTTTGTTGGGTTGTAAATAGTCCATGATGGAGCTTGAATAGAAAGTATTAATTCATTTCTCGGGGGCAAGGATCTAGGGTTAATGCCAATCAATTGGAGGAACAACTTCGTAAATATATGGAATATATATAGGAATCAAAATCAAAAGGATCCGATTCGGGCAAGTTTACAATTCAAAAGCAAAACTTGTTGAAATTCATCAAAATTTTTCGAAAAAAAAAGCGTATCACGCGGGAATCGACTGTCCATAGGATTCTTTGATCGAAAGAAATCAAAAAAGGGTATGTTGCTGCCATTTTATTTTGAAAGGATTAAGAAGCGCCGAAGTAATGTCTAAACCCAATGATTCAAAATAAGGAAAGGAAAAAGGATCTAACAACAAGGAAACACCCTTTTAATTGTCTAATTGTGTCGATCGTCTCAATAACTGGATCGGACTAAAGAATCCAAATAGAATTGGAAATAGTTTAAACGAGACAAACAGAAGGGAGTAAAGACTACTCAATAAATGAAATTGACTCAATATTTTTCCTTTGAACTATTTGAGAGTTATCCAACTTGAGTTATGAGTACGAATGGTTTATTTTTTCATTTTCAGGAAGAAAAAAAAGACTGAAATCATAGTCTAATTGATTTTTTAGGCCCATTTGTCATTTAATTTATTAGAATTGTATATATTGTATATAGACAAAACTTCGAATCAAATCATTTTTTCGCGAGCCGTATGAGGATAAAACTTCCTATACGGTTCTAGGGGGGGTATTGTTCATCTACATCTATCCCAATGAGCCGTTTATCGAATCGTTGCAATTGATGTTCGATCCCGAAGAGAAGGAAAAGATCTTAGAAAAGTGGGCTTTTATGATCCAATGAAGAATCAAACTTATTTAAATGTTCCTCTTATTTTATATTTCCTTGAAAAAGGTGCTCAACCCACAGGAACTGTTCAAAATCTTTTAAAGAAAGCGGAAGTTTTTAAGGAACTTCCGTCTAATCAAATTAAATTCAATTAAAGAAATCCCGGGGTAGTGACTTGTATATAACTTTGTCTAATTTGTCTCTACTTGTTTTTTAACATCAATCTAACAATGCAATTTCCGTTTTTCGACTGTCTTCTTTTCTTAACATTTATATTGACAATAGTGTATTGAACAAATATAATTCATCGTGATAAGTGAACCGGGTCTATTTATTTCTGTCCCGTAGTTTTTTTACTTTATCTCAAATGATGCTTTCTTTGATACAAGAGGTTTTTGTCATTGAAAAATAAAAAGCTAGATAGCATAAGGGATGCTCTATTAATTTTGACAATTTTCTAGCTTTTTATTTTATCTGATAATTTCTTGTATTTTCTTCTAATCAATTCATTTTTATGTTTTGAATCCATTCGAAAATCTGTTTTTTTTTTAAAATTTGTTTTTTTTTTAGATTTGTTAACTCAATGTCAATGGTTTGATTAGATTGTAAAATCTCTTTTCTCTTTGTTTAAATTCAATTAAATTTAAAATTTAATTTTGTTGAAGTTTTGTTTAATCTATAGTTTCTTCGGGTTGCTAACTCAACGGTAGAGTACTCGGCTTTTAAGTGCGGCTAGAATCTTTTACACATTTGGATGAAGTGACGAATTCGTCCATACCGTTGGTAAACTTTGGAAGACCACGACTGATCCTGAAAGGGAATAAATGGAGAACATAGCATGTCGTATCAATGGAGAGTTCTGAGGATATTTCATTCTTATCGGATTGGTGCAAAACCTTGTTCGAATTCTTGGAACGTAACAAAAGAAAGTTGGGTCAAATGAATAAATGGATAGGAGCCTCGCGGCTTCAATTAATTATCAGAAAGAAAAAGCAACCAGCTTCCGTTCTTAATTTGAATAATTTAATTTCCCGATCTAATTAGACGTTAAAAATAAATTAGTGCCTGATACGGGAAGCACTTTTCCCTCGATGAGTGTATTCTATTTTTATTTTAATGAATCCTAACTATCGGCATTCTCTATTATGGACTGAAAATGTGTGTGTAAAAGAAGCAGTATATTGATAAAGAAAAAGAAAGTTTTTTTCCGAAATCAAAAGAGCGATTAGGTTTAAAAAATAAAAGATTTCTAACCATCTTGTTATCCTATAACATACACAAATTAAATGAAATGGATGGAAAAATAGGGTAGAGAATCTGTTCATAAATTTACCTGTCTCCGAGGTATATATTCTTACTAGAATACCTTGTTTTGACTGTATCGCACTATGTATCATTTGATAACCCTTCAAATCTTCTACCTTTGATTCAAATCGAATTTCAAATGGAGCAAAGATATTTACAGCTAGAGAGATCTCAACAACAGGACTTCCTATATCCACTTATCTTTCAGGAGTATATTTATGCATTTGCTCATAATCGTGCTTTAAGTAGATCAATTTTGTCGGAAAATCCGGGTTATGACAATAAATCAAGTTTACTGATTGTGAAACGGTTAATTACTCGAATGTATCAACAGAATCATTTTATTGTTGATTCTAACCAAAATCAATTTGGGGCGTGCAACAAGAATTTGTATTCTCAAATTATATCAGAGTGGTTTGCTCTTATTTTTGAAATTCCATTTTCTTTCCAATTTCCATCTTGTCTAGAAGGTAAAACGAACAAGATAGGAAAATCTCAGAATTTACGATCAATTCATTCAATATTTCCCTTTTTCGAGGACAATTTTTCACATTTAAATTTTGTGTTAGATATAATAATACCTCACCACATCCATGTGGAAATCTTGGTTCAAACCGTTCGCTATTGGGTAAAAGATGCTTCTTCTTTGCATTTATTACGAGTCTTTCTCAACGAATATTGTAATTGGAATAGTCTTATTATTCCAAAGAAAGGCAGCTCCTCTTTTTCAAAAAGTTCAAAAAGAAATCAAAAAATATTCTTATTCTTATATAATTATCATGTATGTGAATACGAATCCATTTTCGTCTTTCTACGTAACCAATCTTTTCATTTACGATCAACATCTTCTGGAGTTCTTATTGAACGAATCTATTTCTATGTAAAACTAGAACGTCTTGTGAACGTCTTTGTTAAGATCAAGGATTTTCGGGCGAACCCATGGTTGGTCAAGGAACCTTTCATGCATTATATTAGGTATCAAAGAAGATCCATTCTGGCTTCAAAAGGGACATCTCTTTTCATGAATAAATGGAAATTTTACCTTGTCACTTTTTGGCAATGTCATTTTTCGCTGTGGTTTTATCCAAGAAGGATTTATATAAACCAATTATCCAACCATTCCTTTGAATTTTTGGGCTATCTTTCAAGCGTGCGAATGAACCCTTCCGTGGTACGGAGTCAAATTCTAGAAAATTCATTTCTAATCAATAATGCTATTAAGAGGTTCGATACCCTTGTTCCAATTATTCCTCTGATTGCGTCATTGGCTAAAGCGAAATTTTGTAACGTATTGGGACATCCCATTAGTAAGCCG